TTTGTGTTTATGAAATGAAATTTATGTGATAAAAAAATCTACTGACATAGTATATTTTTATTTTTTGGTTTTTCGACTAATTTTTTTTTTTTTAATTTTGATTTGACTTAAAATTTATGGTTTGGCTTAGATTTATGGTTAAACTAAAAAATTTTGGTTATAACTTAAGATTTATAATTTAACTTAAGATTTATAATTTAACTTAAGATTTATAATTTAACTTAAGATTTATAATTTAACTTAAGATTTATAATTTAACTTAAGATCTATAATTTAACTTAAGATCTATAATTTAACTTAAGATTTATAATTTAACTTAAGATTTATAATTTAACTTAAGATTTATGATTTGTATATCTAATGAAGTATTTTCCCCGTTTATTGCTTAATCATATCTTCCGGTTTTGGGGTTTGACGGAAATTTAAGGTATGATTTTTGTTTAGGGGGTAAGGGGGTTTAGTGATAAAATACTTAAATTTATATAAATATTATTATTATATTATTATTATATTATTATTATATTATTATTATATTATTATTATATTATTATTATATTATTATTATATTATATTATTATTATATTATATTATTATATATTATATTATATTATATTATATATTATATATTATTATTATTATATTATTATTATTATTATTATTATTATTATTATTATTATTATTATTATTATTATTATTATATTATATTATATTATTATTATATATTATTATATTATTATATTATTATTATATTATTATTAATTATATTATTATATTATATTATATTATATTATATTTATTATATTTATTATATTTATTATATTTATTTTATTTATTTTATTTATTTTATTTATTTTTATTTATTTTTATTTATTTTTATTCGCGCGTTCGTCACCCGGGTGGAATATATATAGATATGTCTTCAGATCATTGATTTATTGTCTTTCATAAATTAAATAAATAATATCTTTTAATTACTGCATATACACGTATATGTGTTATATCTTATAATATAAATATATGTCTAATAATCATTCATATAATATCACCATTTAATATATGTGAACTGCAAGAACAGCACTGTATGTTAGGTCCTAGATTATATCGGTGTCCAAGGCGCCTGCCCGTTGGATATAGCTCCCCCGAAATAAATCTTACCCCATGCCAGTCAGAATCAGTTATGCCGCGTTATGAGCTAATCTGTAACTGTAACATCGTGATGCCTTATTTAATGGCAGTTAGGATGCAATGAACAAACTTATGACCCTGAAGTAACAACCAGTAGCCAGTCAAAGGAACAAGGTACGTCACAATTCATGCGTTTCCTCTGAAGGATGTTAAGCCTTTAGATGGCGGGATGATGATCTCTCGTGAGTTGGGGATTGAGGTATTCCTATAGGTTATGATATGCTAGTGAAATAAAGGTTTCTGATCCTGTAACCATGGAAAGAATGTATATGTACGTCTTAATATATATGTATTATGCCAGATTATGCTATATATTAGGTTAAGGATAGACATGTATTATATAAATAATAGTACTAATATGTATTAATGTATCTAGTATAATTATGAATATAATGTATCTAGTATAATTATGAATATAATGTATCTAGTATAATTATGAATATAATTAATCAATAATATTAATTAAAATAAATTAATGTATTATAATTATGAATATAATTTATCTATTATAATTATGAATATGATGTATTATAATATATGCTAGGGGTAAATAAATCCATGTACTATATACATAGGACTAAAAATTTTTTTAGATAAAAAATAAAAAAATGTAAAAAAAAATGTAAAATTTTAATACTGACATAGTATATAAATTGATGTTTTCTTGGGGAAAGTGGGGAAATTCAGGAAGTAGTTTAATCAGAATATCAGCTTTGGGTGTTGATGGCAGGGTATTATACCTTCTTCTTGAAATGTCCTAGGAAAGATATTTGCCTTCATTGTTGGCTTACAAGGCCAATATTTTTGTTAAATTACTTGGACATATCGGATTATTGGAATTTTGGCTTTAATATATGATTTTCTAGTAGTCCTGCTAGGGGTATAAGGATAATAATAATGGTAAAATAGGAGATGGAGGCTCATTGACCAATGGTAATGTAAGGTTGTTCTACTGGTTGTCCTCCAATTCAGGTGAGGATAATTAGATTGGCTGTTAGTATCCAGAATAGTATTTGTGATATAGGTCGAAATACTATACTTCGCTGGGTTGATGTGTGTAGTAAAGGTATAATAAGGAGAACTAAGATGGATGCTAATAGGGCTAAAACTCCTCCTAATTTATTTGGAATTGATCGTAGGATGGCATAGGCAAATAGAAAATACCATTCTGGCTTGATATGAGGTGGGGGGGGAAGGGGGTTAGCGGGGGTGAAGTTGTCTGGGTCCCCTAAAAGATCTGGTGAGAATATTGCTAATGATAATAGGATAATAATTATTAGAAATAGACCTAGAATGTCTTTAATAGTGTAGTAGGGATGAAATGGGATTTTATCTGAGTTGGGGTCAAGACCTGTTGGATTGTTTGATCCAGTTTCGTGAAGGAATAGTAGATGGACTACTACTATAGCTAGGATAATAAATGGAAGAATAAAGTGGAATGCGAAAAATCGGGTTAGTGTGGCTTTGTCAACGGAGAATCCCCCTCAAATTCATTCTACTAATGTATTTCCGATATAGGGAATAGCAGATATTAGATTAGTAATGACTGTTGCGCCTCAAAATGATATTTGTCCTCAAGGTAGTACGTAGCCCACGAATGCAGTGGCTATAACTGTTAATAGTAGAATAACTCCAATGTTTCATGTTTCTTTGTAAAGATATGATCCGTAGTAGATGCCTCGTCCTACATGGAGGAAAAGGCATATAAAGAATATGGATGCTCCGTTGGCATGGATATTTCGGATGAGTCATCCATAGTTTACATCTCGGCAGATATGGGCTACTGATGAGAATGCGGTTAGTGTGTCTGATGTGTAATGTATAGCTAAGAATAAGCCTGTTAAGATTTGAATAACTAGGCATACTCCTAATAGTGAACCGAAATTCCATCAAGCTGAGATGTTGGATGGTGTTGGCAGATCAATGAATGAATCATTAATAATTTTTATGAGTGGATGTGATTTGCGAATATTGGTCATTATTTTTGTAGTTGAAATACAACAATGGTTTTTCATGCCATAGGTTATGGTTAGAGTCCATATAAAAATAATAAAAATAATAACTATTTATATTATTTCTTTGCTCTTGATAATTGGTTTTGTGGCTTTTGCTTCTAAACCTTCTCCTATTTATGGAGGTCTAAGTTTAGTGGTTAGTGGTGGTTTAGGGTGTGGTATAGTAGTAAGTTTAGAAGATGTATTTTTAGGATTAGTTGTTTTTTTAGTCTATTTAGGAGGTATATTAGTAGTTTTTGGTTATACTACTGCTATAGCCACGGAAGAATATCCTGAAACGTGAGTTGGAAATGTAGTAGCTTTTATCATGCTATTATTTGTATTATTATTACAAGTAGGATGATATTTTATATCTAATCTGGTATATATTATTATAGCAATTAAGTTATTTGATTTTGTAGATACAAGTTTAGTCGGACAAGATTATAATGGTGTTTCTCAATTATATTATTGTGGAGGATGAGCTTTAGCTTTATTAGGATGAATCTTGTTTATTACTATCTATGTTGTGTTGGAGGTAGTTCGTGAGCGAAATTGTTAAGTGAATAGAATAATGAAGATGATCGAGACTAAGAAGGATAGGAAGTAAGTTTTTATTAGTCCTTTTTGGGATGCAGAAATTAATGATGAAAGTTTAGAGTGAATGTTAGCTTGGCTTTTTGGCCCTGTTTTTTCATATCAGTTTAAATCAATTAGTATGGTAGCAATTCGTTGACCTATAAAAAGGCTAATTAGGGGTTGAATTCGATGTATAATTTGAGTGTAAAATCCTAATATAGTTAAGAAGTTAATAGTATGGTTGTTTGATTTTATAAGGTTATTAGTAAGAGAGTTAAGTTCTATTCCTATTATTAGTCCTATAGTGGTGACTATTAGGGCTATTTGTTTTATGAATGTGGGTATGGTTATGGTGATGGAGGATGAGGGAGGAATTGTTGTAGTTAGTATAAATCCTGCAAAAATAGTCCCTAGTGCTAGTCGAATAATAGGATTAATAAGGTTAGGATTATTTTCATTAAGGGGTAATATTGTTATAAATCGTGGGTATCCTAGAAGGGCATAGTAAATAATGCGTAGGCTATAAATGGCTGTTAATGATGTAGCAATTAGTGTAATTATTAGGGCTCATGAGTTAGTATATGATGTGTTTATTGTTTCAATAATAGAATCTTTAGAGTAAAATCCTGCTAGGAAAGGTGTGCCTATAAGTGCTAGGCTGCCTGTTATTAGGGCGGAAGATGTAATAGGTATAGTATATAGTAATCCCCCTATTTTTCGAATATCTTGTTCATCGTTTAAGCTGTGAATAATAGATCCAGAGCATAAAAATAGTATTGCTTTAAAGAATGCATGGGTGCAAATGTGGAGGAAGGCTAAGTGAGGTTGATTTAAGCCTACAGTTACTATTATTAGTCCTAGTTGACTGGATGTGGAGAATGCTACAATTTTTTTAATATCATTTTGTATAATTGCGCATATGGCTGTGAAAAGTGTTGTTAATGCCCCTAGACATAGGGTAATAGTAAGTATTGTTTGGTTATTTTCTAATATTGGATGAAATCGGATGAGTAAAAAAATTCCTGCTACAACTATAGTACTTGAATGAAGTAAGGCTGAGACTGGAGTTGGACCTTCTATGGCTGAAGGGAGTCATGGGTGGAGACTAAATTGTGCTGATTTTCCGGTAGCGGCAATGATTAGTCCTAATAATGCTATTGGATGTATGTCTATAGATAGGATGTGTTGAAGGTCTCATGAGTTGCAATTTAATATAAGTCAGGCTAATGTTATTATAAATCCAATGTCTCCAATACGATTGTATAGGATGGCTTGTAGAGCTGCGGTGTTGGCATCTGATCGTCCATATCATCATCCAATGAGTAGAAAGGATATAATACCTACTCCTTCTCATCCAATGAACAGTTGAAATAGATTATTTGCTGATACTAGAATAATCATGGTTAGAAGAAAGATGATAAGATATTTGAAGAATTGAGAAATGTTAGGGTCTGAGTGTATATATCATAAGGAAAATTCTAAAATTGCTCAGGTAACAAATAAGGCAATAGGAATGAAGATAATTGAGAAAAAATCTATTTTAAAGCTTATTGAGATGTTGAATGAATGAATAGAGAATCAATGTCAGTTGGTAATAATTGATTCTTGACCTTTATACATAAATAGTAGGAGTGAAGGTAAGCTTGTTATGAAAGCTAATATAGTTATGTTTTTGCAATATAGTGGGAAGTTAATTTTTTTAGGAAAGAATAAGTTATACAAAAGAGGGATAATTAGTAAAATAATAGATATAATTGAGGTAGTTATAGAAATATTAATTACTTTTATTTGGAGTTGCACCAAAGTTTTTGGTTCCTAAGACCAATGGATTAACTGCTATCCTTTAAAAGTGAGAAAGCCATATTGTTACATATGGGTTCATGAATTAGCAGTTCTTGATGCATTCTCGGCATATAAGAAGCTTTAAACTTCTATGTTTAGATTCACAATCTAATGTTTTTATTAAACTATATTTGCAATAAGTTATTCCTAGAATGAATTTTGGATTAAGGGATAATAATACTAGAGGCAGAATGTGAAGGGTTATGAGAATGTGTTCACGTGTAAGTGATGGATATAAGGATGTTATGTGGTGAGTGAGTTTTCCTCGTTGGGATGTAATTAGTATATATAGTGAGTATAGGGCTGTAATAACTGTATTTAGGCCTAATAGAAGGATGGAGAAGTTGGATCATGAAAAGGATGCCGTAATAATTATTAATTCGCCTAGTAAGTTAATTGTTGGAGGTAGAGCTAAGTTAGCTAGACTAGCTATTAATCATCAGGTATTTATTAAGGGAAGAATGAGTTGTAACCCTCGTGCGAGGATTATTGTTCGACTGTGGATTCGTTCATAATTTGTATTGGCTAAGCAGAATAGTATAGAAGATGTTAACCCATGTGCTACTATAAGTATTGTTGCTCCTATAAAGCTGGTTGTTGATTGAATTAATGCGGCAATAATAACTAGGGCTATGTGACTAACAGATGAGTAAGCAATTAGTGATTTTAAATCTGTTTGTCGTATACAGATTGAGCTTGTTATAATTATACCTCATATGGATAGAATAATAAATGGGTAAAGTAAGTATATAGTTATGGGTTCAGTAAGTGATGTGATTCGAATAATTCCGTAGCCTCCTAGTTTTAGTAGAATAGCTGCTAAGACTATAGATCCTGCAATTGGGGCTTCAACGTGTGCTTTTGGCAGTCAAAGATGGAGGCCATATAGTGGTATTTTAATTATAAATGCGGTTATACATGCATATCATAATATTGAGTTGGATAGGTTATTATGTAATTGGTTTATTAAAAGAGAATTTATGAGGATATGAAGTGATCCTAAGTTTTTATTTATAGTTAGTAAAGCTACTAATAATGGAAGGGATCCTACTAGTGTGTAAAATAGGAAGTAAATTCCTGCGTTTAGTCGTTCGTTTTGATTACCTCATCGAGTAATAATAATTAGGGTTGGAATTAAAGTTGTTTCGAATAGGATGTAAAATATGATTAATTCAGATGAGGAGAAAGCAATAATTAGTGAAGATTGAAGAATAATTATTATGGTTAGGTATAATTTTTTTCGTAAGAGTGACTCTTTATTTAAATGATTTTGACTAGCTATAATTATTAGTGGAAGAAGTCAGCAAGATAAAACTAATAAGGGGCTTGATAATGAATCTAGGGAGAATGAATTATTAAAGTTATATCCTAGATCTATAGGGTGATATAGTATGGGTAGACTAATAATACTAATAAGTAAGCTATAAATTGTAGTGTTGATTCATAATCATTTTTTTTTGGAGAGTCAGGTTAGTGGGATAAGCATTAATGTTGGTAATAGGATTTTTAGCATTGTAGTAAGTTAAGGTTTTGGACTTGGTCATTACCATAGGTATTAGAAATGGTAACGAGTAAAGCTAGTCCTACTCCGGCTTCACAAGCGGAAAATACAAGTAAGATTAGTGGTATTATAGAGATTGAAAATATATGGAAGTGGGTGATTACTGCTGCTATAAAGATAAATAGTGATAGTATTATTCCTTCTAGGCAAAGTAGAGTTGATATTAAATGTGAGCGGTAAATTAGGACTCCTGTTAGAGCTAGCATAAAAGCTATAATGATATTTAGTTTAATTAATACTATAAGGCGTTCATGGATTAAAACCATGATTTGTTGAGTCGAAATCAACTATCTTAAGTTAGATTAAATACCTATTCAGTTCATTCTAAACCCTTTTGAATTCATTCGTATGCTAGTCCTGCTATTAGTAGTATGATTAGGCAGTAGGATAAGATTAAGGTAGTAAAAGGGGAGGGAAGTTGGACGGCTCATGGTAGTGGAAGAAGTAGAGCAATTTCTAGATCGAAAAGTAGAAATGTGATGGCTACTAGGAAGAATTTTATTGAAAAAGGTAGTCGTGCTGACCCTAAAGGGTCAAATCCACATTCATAGGGACTTGATTTTTCTAAATACAGATATAATTGAGGGAGTCAGAAGGCAATTATAATAATAATAGTGGCTAGTAAGGAGTTAGTAATTAATGTAATAATAAGATTAATTATTTTTCTCTGGTTTTACCCAGAACTTAATGATTGGAAATCAGTAGTACTAATTATACTAGAAAAATATGAACCTCATCAGTAAATTGACACGTATAAGAAAAGTCAAACTACATCTACAAAATGTCAGTATCAGGCAGCTGCTTCAAATCCAAAGTGATGTGTAGAGGTGAAATGATAAAATAATTGACGAAGTAGGCAGACAATTAGGAAAGTCGATCCAATAATGACATGGAGACCGTGGAATCCTGTTGCGACAAAAAAGGTTGAACCATATACTCCGTCTGAGATAGTAAATGAAGCTTCATAGTATTCTATAGCTTGTAAAATAGTAAAATAAAGTCCTAAAGAGATTGTAATTAAAAGTGCTTGAATTGTTTGTTTGCGATTACCTTCTATTAGGCTGTGATGTGCTCATGTAATAGATACTCCTGAGGCTAGAAGGATAGATGTATTTAATAGGGGCACTTCTAGTGGATTTAATGGATGAATGCCTGTTGGGGGTCAGCAACCTCCTAGTTCTGGAGTCGGAGCTAGACTTGAATGATAAAAAGCTCAGAAGAACCCGATAAAAAAGAAGACTTCCGATAGAATAAAAAGAATTATTCCGTATCGTAAGCCTTTTTGTACTACAGGGGTATGGTGACCTTGAAATGTGCCTTCTCGGACGATATCTCGTCATCATTGATATATTGTTAGCAGTATAGTTATTAGTCCTATTAATATAAGAGTGGAAGAATTATAATGGAATCATATAATTAAGCCTGATGTTAATAGTAATGCTGATAAAGCTCCTGTTAGAGGCCATGGGCTTGGATTAACTATGTGATATGCGTGAGTCTGGTGGGTCATTATGAGTTATCATGTAGATATAAGCTTACTAAAAGGGTAAAAACGTAGGCTTGAATTATAGCTACAGCAATTTCAAGAAGAGTTAGGAGAAATAGAATAGAAAATGTAATAGTTGATACGGTTATACTAATTGAAGATAAGGCTAGTGTAGCTGATCCAATAAGATGGATTAGAAGGTGACCGGCTGTAATATTAGCTGTTAGTCGTACTGCAAGAGCTAGTGGTTGAATAAATAGACTAATAGTTTCGATAATAATTAGTATTGGGATTAAAGGAGTAGGTGTACCTTGAGGTAAAAAATGGGCTAAAGATATTTTGGGTTTATTTCGGAATCCTATAATTACTGTTCCTGCTCATAGTGGGATAGCTATTCCAATGTTTATGGAAAGTTGTGTAGTAGGTGTAAAAGAGTAAGGTAGTAGTCCTAGTAAGTTGGTGGAAGCAATAAATAGGATTAAGGATATAAGTATTAAAGCTCAAGCTCGTCCTTGTTTATTGTGCGTTGTCATTATTTGTTTAGTAATTAGGCGAATTAATCATATTTGTAAAATTTGAATTCGATTGGGTAGTCATCGTTTGGGGGAAGATAGAATGATACATGGGAATATAATAATAATTGGTAGTGTTGTAATACCTATAATTGTGGGTGTGATGAATGGGGCAAATAGATTTTCGTTCATTTTTTTTCTCAAGGTATTGTGTATTTAGTTGATTTTGATTGTTTGGTTAAAGGGGTAATTTGAGTTAATGTTTGATTTATTATTTTAAGTTGATAAATGCAGAAAAGGGATATAATTATTAGTAAAATAGTGAAGGTTCATGTTGAAGTATCTAGTTGAGGCATGGTTATTTTGAGGAGATTTTTAGATCTCGATTATATTAAATATATATGTAACTCAAAAATGATTGCATTATAGAAGATCATTTCTCGAAATATTTTAGTGAGGCTATTTCTAGGACAATAGGTATAAAGCTGTGGTTTGAGCCACAGATTTCTGAGCATTGACCGTAAAACACCCCTGGTCGGGATGATGTTAAGGTAATTTGATTTAATCGTCCTGGAATAGCATCCGCTTTTAAGCCTAAAGATGGCATTGTTCATGCATGGAGAACGTCTTCTGATGAAACTAATATGCGGATTGGTAGTTCTATGGGTAGAACAATCCGATTGTCAACTTCTAATAAACGAAGTTGACCAGGGCTAAGGTCTTTAGTTGGGATTATGTATGAGTCAAATATTAGATTTTCATAGTCCGTGTACTCATAACTTCAATATCATTGATGTCCCATTGCTTTAACTGTTAAATAAGGATTATAAATTTCATCCATTATATAAAGAATACGTAAGGAAGGAAGAGCAATAAGAATAAGAATTACGGCTGGTAAGATTGTTCAAACTGTTTCTACTTCTTGGGCATCTATGGTGCTTGTGTGGGTGAGTTTTGTAGTAAGTATAAGAATAATAATATATAATACTAATGAACTAATCAGAAATACGATTATTAGTGTATGATCATGAAAATATATAAGTTCTTCTATAATTGGAGATGTAGCGTCTTGGAAACCTAATTGTATTGGATAAGGCATGTTAAGATATATAGGAATTGAACCTATAATTTAACTATGGCAAAGTTATGTAATGAGTTTTACTAATATCTTTTTGAGAAAGTCATAAGGGTTATGGGATTGACTTGAAATTAATCTTAGGGGGTTCAATTCCTCCCTTTCTTAGTTAGGCTTTAATGAAAACTGGTTGTTCAAATGTATGATAAGGAGGTGGGCATCCATATAGTCATTCAATGTTAGTTGTAGTTAATTCAACATCTAATACTTCACGTTTGGATGCGAAAGCTTCTCAAATAATAAATACTATTAAAATAACGGCTATTAATGAGATGAAGGAACCAATTGATGAAACAACATTTCATATAGTATATGCGTCTGGGTAATCTGAATATCGTCGTGGTATACCAGATAAGCCTAGAAAATGTTGAGGAAAAAATGTTAGGTTTACCCCTACAAATATAATAAGGAAGTGGATTTTGGCTCATATGTCATTAAGCATATAACCTGTAAATAAAGGGAATCAGTGGACAAATCCGCCTATGATAGCAAACACGGCTCCTATGGATAGGACATAGTGGAAATGGGCAACTACATAGTATGTGTCATGTAAAACAATGTCTAGGGATGAGTTGGCTAATACAATTCCTGTTAGACCTCCAATTGTAAATAAGAAGATAAATCCTAGGGCTCAGAGTATTGCTGGGGATCATTTAATATTTCCTCCATGTAATGTGGCTAGTCAACTAAAAACTTTAACCCCTGTTGGGATGGCAATAATTATTGTTGCTGATGTGAAATAAGCTCGAGTATCTACATCTAAGCCTACTGTAAATATATGGTGTGCTCAAACAATAAACCCTAAGAATCCAATAGATATTATAGCTCATACTATTCCTATATAGCCGAAAGGTTCTTTTTTACCTGAATAGTATGTTACGATGTGAGAAATTATACCAAACCCAGGTAAAATTAAAATGTAAACTTCTGGGTGACCAAAAAATCAGAATAGGTGCTGATATAGAATTGGGTCTCCTCCTCCAGCAGGATCAAAGAAAGTAGTATTTAGATTGCGATCTGTTAATAACATAGTAATTCCTGCGGCTAGAACAGGAAGGGATAAAAGTAGTAATACTGCTGTGATTATTACTGATCAGACGAATAGTGGAGTTTGGTATTGTGATATTGCAGGTGGTTTTATATTAATAATAGTAGTAATAAAATTGATGGCACCTAGAATAGAAGAAATACCTGCTAGATGAAGGGAGAAGATAGCTAGGTCAACTGAAGCGCCTGCATGAGCTAAATTGCCAGCAAGTGGTGGATATACTGTTCAACCTGTTCCAGCTCCTGCTTCAATGGTAGAGGATGCTAATAATAATAGGAATGATGGAGGAAGAAGTCAGAAGCTTATATTGTTTATTCGCGGGAATGCTATATCAGGAGCTCCAATTATAAGTGGGACTAGTCAATTACCAAATCCTCCAATTATAATGGGTATAACTATAAAAAAGATTATAATAAAAGCATGGGCGGTTACGATCACATTGTAAATTTGATCATCACCGATTAAAGTACCTGGTTGACCAAGTTCTGCTCGAATAAGAAGACTTAGGGCAGTACCAGTTATGCCTGCTCAGGCACCAAATAGTAAGTATAGTGTACCGATATCTTTGTGGTTATTTGAAAAAAGTCAACGATTGATGAACATAGGTAAAATGGCTGAGGTAAGCATTGAACTGTAAATTCAAAGACAGAGAGTAATAATCTCTTTTTACCACATAAATTGAAGCCGAATGTACAGGCACTTAGCTGTTAACTAAGACTCAGTGGGATAAATACCCGCCAGTTTAGTACCCCCTTACCCCCCCCCCTCAGTGGGATAAATACCCGCCAGTTTAGTACCCCCTTACCCCCCCCCCTCGAGAGGGGTTAAGCAAAGGCTAGATGATTCAACACCTGCTTAAGGCTTTGAAGGCCTTTGGTCTAAAAATTAATCCTAAGCCTTTAAATAATTGGGACTTTGAAGTATAATAATATGTTGAATTGCAAATTCAAAGATGTAGTTATAGAGCTGCCAAAGTCTTTATTAAGTAAGAATTTAGCTTAATTAAAGTATTCGATTTGCGTTCGAATGATGCAGGATAGAGTCTTGTAGTTCTTATGATAATGTAATAAATATAGGAGATATAGGGAGAAGAAGGGAAGAAATAATGGTTAAGGTGGGGATAGGTGAGATTGTTTTGTGTGAGTATAAGGTTCATTGTAGTTTTGTATTATTAATGGATGGGAATATAGTCAGGGTTGATGAATAAATAATTCGTATGTAGAAGAATAGGTTGAGTAGAGTTGATAGGGCTAGCATTATTGCTAGAGGAATATTATTAAAGTTAATTAGTTCTTGTAAAATAAGTCATTTGGGTATAAATCCGGTTAGGGGTGGAAGTCCTCCTAGTGATAGTAGGGTAAGTGAAATGATAATTATGTTTGGAGCAGATTTATTTCATAAAATAGATAGTGAGTTAATTTTGGTTGAAGATGATTGATTAAGTACTATAAATATAGTAATTGTGGAAGCTAAATATAGGATTAGATTAAGAATAGTAAGTGAAGGGTAAATTATAATAATAATGGTTATTCATCCTATGTGGGCAATTGATGAGTATGCTAGGATTTTTCGTAGTTGTGTTTGGTTTAATCCTCCTCATCCTCCTAAGAGGGTGGAGGTGATGCTAAGAATTATTAGTAAAGATATATTTAATGAGGGTGAAATTTGATAGAAAATAGAGATTGGGGCAATTTTTTGTCAGGTAAGCAGTATTATACCTGATAGTAGTGGAATTCCCTGAATTACTTCTGGAACTCAGAAGTGGAAGGGGGCTAGCCCTAGTTTTATTGCTAGGGCAATTGTTATTATAAATGAAGCGGATGTGTTGGAGACTTGGCCTGTAATTCATTGATTTGTGGTAGATGCATTAAAGATTGCAGAAAATAAAATAATTATTGATGCGGTTGCTTGAATTATGAAGTATTTGATAGCTGATTCAATACTTCGTGAATGATGAGGTTTTGTTATTAATGGAATAATAGCTAATGTATTAATTTCTAGTCCTATCCAGGCTGTTAATCAGTGGTCACTAATTAATGTTATAGTTGTTCCTAGTAGTAGGCTTAAGGATATGATAGTTAATACGTAAGGCGACATTAGTATGGGAAGGATGTAAACCAACATTTTCGGGGTATGGGCCCGATAGCTTATTTAGCTGACCTTACTAGAATGTGGTGTAAAGGAAACACATGGAATTTTGAGTTCTATAATGTAGGTTCAATTCCTATTGTTCTAGAAATAAGGGGATTTACACCCCTATAATTTATCCTATCAAGATAATTCTTTTGTCAGACATATTTCTATAATTGAGGGGGTAGGCTTGATAGTGAAATTGGGATTGAAATATATCATAAGCATAAAGCTAGTGTAATTGGAAGGAAGTTTTTTCAAAGAAGATATATAAGTTGATCATACCGAAATCGAGGGTATGAGGCTCGAATTCATAGAAAGGCTATTGTGAGAATAAGTATTTTAATTATAAATGTTGTTGAATTAATATAAGGAATATTAGAGCTTAGTGGTGATCCTAGGAATAGAGTGGCTGTGATAGCATTTATTACTATAATATTAGCATATTCTGCTAGAAAAAACATAGCAAAAGGACCTGCAGCGTATTCTACATTAAATCCTGAAACAAGTTCGGATTCTCCTTCTGTTAGGTCAAAGGGGGCTCGATTTGTTTCGGCTAGGGTTGAGATATATCATATTATAGTAAGGGGTCATGTTATTATAAATAGTCATATGTTTTCTTGTGTAATTAATATATTTTTTAGGGTAAAAGAGCCATTGATTAATATGATTGAGAGAAGAATAATTGCTAGTGTTACTTCATAGGAGATTGTTTGGGCTACTGCTCGGAGGGCTCCAATTAGGGCGTATTTTGAGTTTGATGCTCATCCTGATCAAAGAATTGAATAAACTGAAAGACCTGATAGGGCTAAAATAAATAAAAGTCCTAGATTTAAGTCTAGTAGTGTATTTGGTATAGGTAGGGGGGTTCAAATGGTAAGTGCTAGAGTTAGGGCTAGTGTAGGTGCAATAGTAAATATGGAAATTGAGGAGGTTAGAGGACGTAGGGGTTCTTTAGTAAATAGTTTGAGTGCGTCAGCAAATGGTTGAAGAATGCCATAGGGTCCAATTACATTAGGCCCTTTACGGAATTGTATGTAGCCTAATACTTTCCGTTCTACTAAAGTTAGAAATGCTACAGCTAGGAGAATAGGAATAATATATATTAATAGATTAGTTAAAAATATGTATTAAGGAGAGGGTTTGAACCTCTGAGTATAAAAGCTTAAGTTTTATGCAATTACCTTCTCTGCCACCTTAATAGGCTCTTATCTAGAGTAGATAATAATTTAATGGATTAATTTAGATGTATTTCATTAATTTTGTGAGGGCACATAGATAACGTTGGCCCTATTTCTCTGGTCCTTTCGTACTGGGAGAAATTAATATATAGATAGAAACCGACCTGGATTTCTCCGGTCTGAACTCAGATCACGTAGGACTTTAATCGTTGAACAAACGAACCTTTAATAGCGGTTGCACCATTAGGATGTCCTGATCCAACATCGAGGTCGTAAACCCTAGATTTTCGATATGGGCTCTTAAATAGGATTGCGCTGTTATCCCTGGGGTAACTTGTTCCGTTGATCAATATTTGGGTCAATTACTGGCTTTGTGCACTTGGATTGGTAAATCTAGGTTATATCATTCGGAGGTTTTTTTGTTCTCCGAGGTCACCCCAACCAAAGAATATAACTTAAGGATAATAATGTTATTCCCTAGGGTTTATATTAGTCTTATTTAAGTTATTAATCTTAAGCTCCACAGGGTCTTCTCGTCTTATATTAGTATACCCGCCTCTGCACGGGTAGGTCAATTTCATTGATTGAGAAGAAGAGACAGTTGAACCCTCGTTATGCCATTCATACAAGTCCCTATTTAGGAGACAAGTGATTATGCTACCTTTGCACGGTCAGGATACCGCGGCCGTTAAAAGTTTATTCACTGGGCAGGCAGTGCCTCTAATACTTGGAATGCTAGAGGTGATGTTTTTGGTAAACAGGCGGGGTTCATGTTTGCCGAGTTCCTTTTGTTCTTTTATATCTTTCCTTTAATGCACACCTGTGTTGGATTAACAAAGTTTTGTATAAGAGGCTAGTTGATGTATATTATTATGATTTTGTTAATTATTAGTGGGATATCCGTTATTCTAACTTAGGCTTGTGCGAGGAGAACAGGGTTCTTATTACTAATTTTAGCATTATGTATTCTATAGTCTTATAGAATCATCCAATAGTGTTTTAGGGGTTTTAATTTTTTTATGGTATTAAATTAAAATATGAGTTTGAGCTTTAACGCTTTCTTAGTTGGTGGCTGCCTTTAAGCCAACGATGGGGGTTATTAATTATTACCCTCTAATGTAGTTTGTATACTTGGTCAAAGGAGTTGTCCCTTCTTTGACTAACTTTTAAGCTTATTGTGTGCTTTGAATGGGCTTTATAATAGGACTTAAAGTTGAACTTAAATTCTTTTTTTGGATAACCAGCTATCATTAAGTTCGATAGGTTTTTCACTTCTACTGTAAAATCTTCTCACTATTTTGCTACATAGATGAGTTGGTTCTTATAACTGTTTTATAGTAGCTCACTTAATTTCGGGGTATCGGGCATAATTCTTTTTGTCCGTGTTGACTGGCTAAATCATTATGCAAAAGGTACAAGAGTTAATCTTTGCTTTTATTTACTATAATTTTATCTTTCATTTTTTCCCTTGCGGTACTATAAGCTATAGCTCCTATTATGTCTTTTCTATCACCTATACTAAGATAATTAAAAATGATTTAGATTGAGTTATTAATTAGTTAATTTGATATAATTTAGGGCTTATAATTAGTTCAAAATGGTCAGAGTTGGACTGAAATCTTTTAGGTGTAAACTAAATGCTTTAATAAATTAAGCTACATTTTGATATTCCAAGTGCACTTTCCAGTACACTTACCGTGTTACGACTTTTCTCCTCTTTAATGTATAATTGCATTAGGTATACTAATAGTTATGTTGAGGAGGGTGACGGGCGGTGTGTGCGCGCCCTATTGCCTAATTCAATTAAGCTCTCTATTCTTAATTTACTACTAAATCCTCCTTCAAGCACTTTAGTTTCATAATGTGATTCGTTATGCTCTATGTTAGAGAATGTAGCCCATTACTTTCCTTATCATATGCTACACCTTGACCTAACGTTTTTATGATATATGATTTTGCTTACTGTAATTCTTTTTAAAGGTTAGCTGACGATGGCGGTATATAGGCTGTATTGGCAAGATAAGGTCGGGTTTATCGGGGTTTATCGATTATAGAACAGGCTCCTCTAGTTGGGTTTAGGGCACCGCCAAGTCCTTTGAGTTTTAAGCAATGGCTAGTAGTTCTCTGGCGAATAATTTTGTTTAATAAATTATTTTAGTTTATTACTAAGCATAGTGGGGTATCTAATCCCAGTTTGTGTCTTAGTTGTCGTGTAGTAGGTGATATTAAAGTCATTTTTATTATGTATTTTAATATTAACTAGAACGTGCTACAGTTTAGTTAATTATTAACTTTATTTTTTGTGAATTACTTAAACACGCTTTACGCCGGTATTTATTAATTTGGGTTAATCGTATGACCGCGGTGGCTGGCACGAAATTGACCAACCCTAATGTAAATTATGACTTAGTCAAACTTTCGTTTATTGCTTAATTTTAATCACTGCTGTATCCCGTGGGGGTGTGGTTAAGCAAGGTGTTATTGGCTACATGTTGTGTGCCTGATACCAGCTCCTTTTGCTTATAAAATAAGACTTAAGGGCATTCTCACTGGATAGCGGAAACTTGCATGTGTAGGTCTAATTAGAACTAATAACAAGGCCAGGACCAAACCTATATGTTTATGGGTTTAATTATATAAACCATCTAAGCATTTTCAGTGCTTTGCTTTGAATTAAGCTACATTAAC